TTTTCCATAGAAATGGATTCGCTCAAGAAGGACCCGAGAGGATGTTGACCATAAATGATAATCTTGTTTACGTAGAAAAAGAAAGATAGATTCGTATTCCGACACATAAGAATTATATAGGAACAAGAAAAATCTTGGATTACTTTGTGAAAAAATGTAAATGGATTTCTTTGGAGTAAGAAGACTATTCCAATTCCAATACTCATGGAGAACAAATCGTAATAAATGCAAAGAAGAAACATCTTTCACCCAGCATCGAAGGATTTGAACCAGGATTTCCAGATGGATCGGATAGGGTATTAGTACATCTAATACATAAGTTAAATGTGAAAATTTGTCCTCTAAAAAAGGAAATATTGAATGAATTGATCGTAAATTATGAGATTTTACTGTTTCTGACCTTTCTAAAGAAGGTGCGAATCGTAGGGAAAATGGAATTTCCACAATGACTGAGAAACCCTCTGATATCATTTGATAATATAAATTCTTGTTGCATTTAAAAAATATATTTTGGTTAGAATAATTAGTAGAAATAATCAAATGATTTTGTTGATCCATTCGAATAATTAAACGTTTTACAATTAGTAAACTAGATTTATTTTCATAACTGACATTTTGCAACAAAATAGATCTATTTAAACCATAATCATGGGAAAGCACATAACTATACTCCCTAAAGATAAGTGGGTATAGGAAGTCATGCTGCCTAGATGGATCTAGTTCTAAATATCTTTGGAATTTTTCTTTTTCCATTTGAAATTCAATTTGAACCGAAGGTAAAAGGTAGGGTTTTTGAGATTATCAAATGATACATAGTGCGATACAGTCAAAGCAATAGTATTTATAGTAAGAAAAGACTAAATACCACGGCAAGAAATAAACTCATCAACGGACTCTCTATCCTCTCCTTTTCCATCTAATTGGTTTATGTTGATTAAAGGCTAAGAAGATGGCTAAAAATCCTTTATTTTTTCAAGCCAATCGCTCTTTTGATTTTGGAACCAATTTCTTTATCAATATACTGCTTCTTATACACCTTCATCTCCACCCCCTAATGGTGAATAGCTAATAGTTAGGACTCATAAAAAAAAAAGGATAATCCACTCAGGGAAAAAACCTTTCCCACATCAGGTACTAATGTATTTTTAACGTTTAATTAGAGTGGGAAATCATTCCAATTAAGATCCAATTAAGAACACAAGCTCGTTGCTTTTTTTTTCCTATAATTTGAGCCATAGTGCTCTATCCATTTATTCACTTGACCAAACTTTGAATGCATTTTGTTTTGCGCCAAGAATTCAAGAAAAAGTTTTGATCAAGCCGATAAGAAAAAAATTCCTGGAATTATTCGTTGCTACGACATGCTGTTTTTTCCATTCATTCCTTTTTGGATCAGTCGCGATCTTCCCAACTCTACAGATAGTGTGGACGAATCAATTTCTTCATAGAAATGTGTAAAAGATGCTAGTCGCACTTAAAAGCCGAGTACTCTACCGTTGAGTTAGCAACCCTCCCGCCCCAAAAAACATAAAAATAATCAGGATGTGTAGATACAATCGGAATCCCAATAAAATAAAAAAGAAATTGAATTGCACGGCACAATCCAAATATTAAACTAGCAAGAAAATGAAATATAAAAATTTCGAATTGATTCTGAACATAAAAATGAATGGCTCAGATGCAAATACACTAAATTCGTAAATAACAATATTAAAAAATCTAAATTGATAGGTCATTTCTTGTCACGTATGTTATCTATTGAATAAAGGACAAAAACAAAAACCTATAGAAGGGAGAAAGATCGATTTACCCACACACAATGAATTATATTTGTTTGATACCCTGTTGTCAATATAAGTGTGAATGTTGAAAAAAAAAAGAAACTTGAACAGAATACAATGAAGAAAGCAAAAAAAAATTATTAATAATTAAAAAAAAAAAAATAATAATTAATAAAATAAAGAAAATTATTTAAATAAAATTTAAATAATAATAAAAGATGGATAAGATTAGAGAATTAAGATATATAATTAACAAACACAAGCCTAAGACTTGTGTTTATTGGACTTGTGTTAAATTAAACAGGGGTAGACCAAGTTATATATAAATCATTCAACCCCCCTTTTTTGTATTGCATTAGTTGAATTTGCTTTGATTAAGGCAGAATTGTGTAAATGTAAAAACCCCGACTTCTTTGAAATGTCCTGAACTGTTTCTGTAGGTTGAGCACCCTTTTCAAGGAAATATAGAATGTCAGGAAAATTTAAATAGGTATGATTATTTATTGGATCATAAAAACCAACCTTACGAAGAGGTTTTCCTTCTCTTCGCGATCGAACATCAATTGCAACGATTCGATAAATAGTTCGTTGCTTTCGACCACACCGTCTCAAACGAAGTTTGAGCATATTCCTCCTTTAGTTTTAATTCGTTTTAATTTTAATATGTAATTAATTCCCTTATGGAATCATGAATAGTTGTTGGTTAAGGTGATACTATCTATATCCATTTTTTTTGAGTAATCCAGTCCCGATTTTTGACTTCTATATCTATAATCTATATGAATTCTTTTTTGTTTACATATTTACATATGTAATTATATTAGTAATTAGATTAAAAGAGATAAGAGGATTGAAATGGAGCTTTTCCATTTTCGATTGATTGCTATCTACTTCTCCGAGTAAGCATATGAGGGTTGGGGTTTCTAAATCAAAGAATAAGGCAAAGAAAAAGCATACTATTTTACTGGATGCTAGACTCTACTCTCTTGTACTTGTATAGGTACAAAACAAAGCAAAAGAAGTACAGATTAAGCCATTCTTCCTATTTTTTACCCTACCCTAGTAAATTAATCGACTTAATCCTCTTGCTTAATCACCTTGATTGAGTTCAATTAGTACTCTTAGTATTATAATTCAATTCAGAAATCCAAAAAGAGTTTATAATTGGACTGCATCATTATCATTTAATGGATCGGGAATCGGAGGCACTTTCATATTTCGATTTAAAGTGCATGATTGAAAACACAAATAGATGTGGGCGTAAGCTTTTTTTTTTATAAAAAACGAACAGAAATATGAATTATCAAGGAGCTGGGCATGGGATGAAAAGAGCATCTGGCTTTTTTTTGATTTCAAAAAGATTTTGATCTATGTTCTCATCTTTCTAGGATCAAAAATAGATTCAATTGCATCAATGTCTATTTGATTTGAACTCAATCCAATTTATGCAAAATATGATTCAAAGAAGAATCACTTTAAATAATTCAAAAATGAAGAAGAATCACATCTATTAAAATCTTAAAGATAAAATGAATTAGAATCTTAAATTAAACAGAAAGTTGTTCAAAAAGACAATCCTTTTTTTTATTCTCATATACTGAAAATAAAGATTCTATATACCGAGAATACCTATTCTCATAGAAATAATATAATGGGTATGCTCTGGGACGGAAGGATTCGAACCTCCGAATAGCGGGACCAAAACCCGTTGCCTTACCACTTGGCCACGCCCCATATTCTATTTCTATTCGTTACTACTAAACACTAATATTAGTATTGGTTGTTCGTCAATTCCAGTCAAAAAGATCTCTGAACTAGATTCTTCATAAGATTTTGATACATGTAGATATAGAATTAAACTGAATTTATTGATCATAATATATAATTCAATTAAGATATTGGATGACAGTACGATTTCTTCTATTCTTTCTTTTTTTTTATTTGAGAATTGAATGAAGGTTTTTTGATTGGTCTACCCTACTTTAAATTGTTTAATTTATTATTCATTTTAAAATGAATAATAAATTAAAAACTCAATAATAAAAAAAAGATACAATTATCTTTCTATTTTTAAGAAAAAAAATTTGTTATGCTTAATATCTTTAGTTTGATCTGGATCTGTTTTAATTCTCTCCTTTATTCAAGCAGTTTTCTCTTCGCTAAATTGCCTGAGGCCTACGCTTTTTTGAAGCCAATCATAGATGTTATGCCAGTCATCCCTGTGCTCTTTCTTCTCTTAGCCTTTGTTTGGCAAGCTGCTGTCAGTTTTCGATAAGATCTTAAATACTGTTCTAACCTTCCAAAATTCATGATTTATTCACGAAAAAAAAAAAAAAAATCCTAACAATTGATAAGATCAGATAAGTCGTAACAGTCTGAATCCTCAAGTCAACGATCGAGATTCCTGTATAGCCACGATAAATCTGTATCCACAGATTTCCTCATTCTTCACTTTTTTCCATTGAAAGACCTTATTCTATTAGTCTATATATTATTAGAATATTTTATCATATATACTAGAATAGAATATTCTACGTAGAGTCCCCCATAATATCTAATTGTCGGTATGAAATAAAATAAATCAAATTTTTGATAATGAAGGACTCGACAAAATTTTACAAATGCATTGCTGAAATGGAATCTTTTTTCTATTTCTATAAAGCACTTGATTTCTTGGTGTCAAAATAGAATATGTGTTCTAAAAATAGAGAATCTATTCTCTTTTTCCCAAACAAAAAAAAAAAAGAATCTTGGAGATTTGTAATGCTTACTCTCAAACTTTTTGTTTACACGGTAGTGATATTCTTTGTTTCTCTCTTCATCTTCGGATTCCTATCTAATGATCCAGGACGAAATCCCGGACGCGAAGAATAAAAAAAAATTGTTTTTTTTGCTTGATTTTGAAATGTTCTTAGGATTTTATCTATTTCACACCCTTAACTCTAAAAATGAAAATAAAAATTATAATACTTAATAAGACTATAATATATATATATATGAAAAAACAAAAAAGAAAAACAAAAACCAAGAGGGTTTGACAAATTCGAAAGAGAATTCAAATATCAAGACCAAGTTATCAACGTAACAGAAATGGAAAGAGAGGGATTCGAACCCTCGGTACGAAGAACTCGTACAACGAATTAGCAATCCGACGCTTTAGTCCACTCAGCCATCTCTCCTAATTACAATTAATTGAATTCATTTCAGTATCGAATTAATAAAGAATTAATAAAACAAATTCCTAAGCGAAAATTCAATAATTAATATTAACTATAAAAAAAAATAGTTATATTGTTATATTATAGATATAAAATAAAAATATGTAATAAAGTTTTATCAAATATCTAACTTTTATCGGCAATTCAATTTAGATAAAAGTTAGATAAAGTAAGTGCTCAAAAAAGATATCTCCAACCCAATATTCCAATCAATACAGACTCAATATACAATCTATCTATCTAGATATATTATTATAGACTCTATTTTTTTTTTTTTTTTACTTACTTTACTTTTTATTACTTTTTTTTTACTGGACACAAAAAAAGCTAAAAAGACTGTGGTTTCTTGAACAATAGATTCTTATGTTATAAATTCATTAGTTTTGGCCAGTAGCCTCGGTCAACAAAAAACCCTCTCGAAAAAGAAAAAATAAAGCAGTTTTTTCGTTTTTTGAGTTATTTGAATGAGTCTTCTTTTCCTAAGCCCACTATGTGTACTGACAAAACAATATATCAATGCTCTCGTTTTCATGAGTCTTTTTTAATCCTATATTGATTCCGACCAATTACTTTGCTCGACAAAAGACCCTTTCTAGAAGATAATGGCATCATAGCGGGTATAGTTTAGTGGTAAAAGTGTGATTCGTTCTAGTAATCCCCTTAATAGTTAAGGGATCCCTCGGTTGGATTAATATTCCGATCAAAAACTTTATTTCTTAAAAGGATTTAATCCTTCCCCTTTCAATAAAAGATTCGAAGAAGAATATACATTCTCGTGATTTGTATCCAAGAATCAACTATAACTTCATAAACATAAATTGGATTATGAAATTACGAAACATAATTTTTGAATTGGATGAATATATTCAATTGAATGAGTATGAGTAAAGGATCCATGGATAAACATAGAAAAGTTTCTTTCTAATCGTAACTAAATCTTCGATTTTTTTTTGTCGAGAAAGGGTTGAAGCGAAATAGCTATTAAAAGGTGACTTTGGTTTACTAAAGACATCCATTTTTTTTGAGTATTATTAGCCCGGCGGAAACAAAAGACTTTTCCTAAGGATTCTTTCAAATAGAAATAGAGAACGAAGTAACTAGAAAAATTGTTCAAATTCCCCTCTTCTAGAGGGATCATCTAAAAAGCACATTCTTTTGAATGCAGTAAGAGAGAAAGCTGACATAGATATTATGGGTCCAAGTTAAAGAAGTTCAATTTCCTTTGTATTTTCTCTTAAATTTTTATTAATAACAATTTGATTGTTTTTTCTTTTTTTTTGTTCACGTCTTATATTCACGTCTTATATACGAGAATTTCTCGATAGTCCATAAAGGAGCCGAATGAAACAAAAGTTTCATGTTTGGTTTTGAATTAGAGACGTTAAGATGAATCAACGTCGACTATAACCCCTAGCCTTCCAAGCTAACGATGCGGGTTCGATTCCCGCTACCCGCTCTATATATTATTATAATATTATTATAGACTCTATAAATGGAGTCGATATAGGATTAGGATCCATTTGGCTCGAATAGAATAAAAACAGATAGAATAAAGCAAAATAAGAAGATTTTTTTGATTATTTGTAATAAAATTCCATTAAAATTCAATATAAAAAAAGGTAAGATCCTATCTTTTATTACTAAAACGAATTACATTCTTATTCTTTTCTATTCTTATATTTATTCTATTTTATTCTATTTTCGTTTTCATTTTGAATCATAAATTTCATAATAAAATAGAATAAATTTTGAAGAATTAATAAATCATTGAATTCAATAGGCCATTCTAAAATCTAAAAATTATCTCGAACCATTTTTTTTCTTTTTTCTTTTTATTCAAAGTAAAAATGAGCAAAAAAATTGGAATGAAAGGCGTCCATTGTCTAATGGATAGGACAGAGGTCTTCTAAACCTTTGGTATAGGTTCAAATCCTATTGGACGCGTGGACGCAATTTATTTCCATATCTTTGTTAGATTTTTATCTATGTCAAGAAAGTTAAACGGTTCAGGTTTAAATAAGAGCCGCTTAGACTATAGCTTTAGCTTTTTTTTAGCTTTTTTTATGGTATATAATTTATAGCTTTAATTCGATTAATTAATTCTATTAAAATTCTTTTCTTTTATTCGACTTTTTTTTATATGATAGTGTTTATATGATAGTGATAGAAGCTTTAAATTAGTATTTAAATTAAGAGTGATCAATGCCTTTTATTTTATAACTTATAACTGTTCCGGAAGTAGAAAACGTTTCATCTGTTCCTGAATAGCTTCTTTCAAAAGGGCTTCTGCCTCTTCGGTGAATACCTTGGTAAAAGATATGATTTCTTGGAACTGAGGTTTATTTGTTTTTAAGTAAGTACGTAACTCAACAAGAAATTTTCTTACTTGTCCAATTTCTAACGAATCAAGATAGCCATTCGTTCCGGTATAAATAGTCATTATCTGGTCCTCCACCGCGAGAGGAGCAGATTGGGATTGTTTGAGCAACTCGCGTAATCGT